AAACCACCCATAAGAACCATGTTCTGACTTTTATCTGGAGAATATCCAACAATAGGTTCCATTGAATGAATAATTGATCCGGATCCTAAAAACAATAATGCTTTCGAATAGGCATGAGTGATCAAATGGAATAAAGCAGCTCGATAAGAGCCTATCCCTGGGGCTAACATAATATAACCCAATTGAGACATTGTAGAATAGGCTAAACTTCTCTTAATGTCTCTTTGAGCAAGAGCTAAAGTAGCTCCTAATAGTACCGTTATTACACCTATCAAAGAAATGAGATTCATTATGTAAGGTATGACTGTGAAAAGCGGAAGAAATCGAGCGACAAGAAAAATGCCTGCTGCTACCATAGTAGCAGCATGGATAAGAGCCGAAATAGGAGTAGGCCCCTCCATGGCATCAGGTAACCATACATGAAGGGGAAATTGTGCGGATTTAGCAACTGCACCGACGAATAATAGGGAGGCACACAGAGTAGCAAATAAAGAGTTGACCCCATTATTACGGATCAGGTTATTGAAGATTTCGAACAAATCTCGAAATTCGAAACTCCCTGTTATCCAATAAAAACCTAAGATTCCTAATAATAACCCAAAATCCCCTACACGATTAGTTACAAACGCTTTTTGACAAGCATTTGCGGCAGCCGGTCGTGTGAACCAAAAACCTATTAATAAATACGAACACATTCCCACTAGTTCCCAAAAAAGATGAATTTGTATCAAATTGGAACTAGTAACTAATCCCAACATGGAAGTATTGGAAAAACTCATATAAGCAAAAAATCTCAAATATCCTTGATCATGAGACATGTAATTGTCACTATAAATAAGAACCATGATTCCAACCGTAGTGATTAGTATTGACATAATAGAAGTAAGTGGATCGATCAAGTAGCCGAACTCTAAGGAAAAATCAGTATTGATGGTCCAAGACCATAGATGTTGATAGATAGAACTGCCATTTATCTGTTGAATAGACAGATCGGACGAAAAAACCATAACTATACTTAGCAATGAAACACTAGGAAAAGTCCACATACGACGCAGATTTTTTGTTGCGGTCGGAACAAGCAGAAGTCCCAACCCTATTGACATAGTAACTGGAAGTAGAGCGAAAGGTATGATCCATGCATATTGATATGTATGTTCCATAAGAAAATCAAACTTTCTTTTTTTATTCTTATTAATTGTTTCCCATTCACCAGCCCTTATTTCTTCCGGAAGGAGCAATAATAAAATAAATCAAAAAAAAATCAAGATATACAAGATATAAAAGAACTCAAATATGATTTTTCATTCTTAATTATTCTGATTCTTTCCAAACTATTGAAAAAAAAAAACAAAAAATTCAAATGAAGAAGTTACAATTCTTCAAATAACCAAGTTACTAGTTAAAAGCTACTACCTAGTTATTAACGAAGATATTTATTAAGATAAAAAAGATGAGATTTTCCATTATTCTACTATATACATAAGAATACATAAATACATAAGAATACATAAGATACGGTGATTTCTATCCATATTTATATCAATATAGTAAGGAAAAAGAATGATACCAAAAATTCAAGTACTTTATTCTGATATGTATCATAGGATCTGCCAATAACTCGATCCAATAAACCTAGTTTTTATTTAGTTTCTTCGGAGTCATTAACTAATTCTGGAATTGATTGATTTCGAGTCCAATAAAACAAACTTATGTTTATGTGTTTATGAAAAATCCTAGAATACTTGTCACTTCGCATAGAACTAAAATGAGAAATGACTCAAATTCCCTTTATTTTATCAAGTAATGTATTGTTTAACGGATTAACTACTTTGATTTAATTTCAATTTTAATTATGTGGACTCTATCTCCGAGCTTGATCAATTAATAGAAAAAGGTTACATTCATTGTTGGTTTCCTAAATTAGGAAAGGGTTCTTAAGCTTTTCGATTTTATAAATGTAACATTTATAATATATATATATATTATCTAAATAGACTGAGATATGAATTGGAACCTTTTTGATTCTTATCAATGGCATCCGATTCAACGGTAGTAGATCCCGCCCGTAGACATAGATTGAATAAAGATATGAAGCCCCCAATCAGTACAAATTATTCTTTCTTCGAACATTGGATGTAATGGAAATGTGAAAAAAAAATTCCCTTGAAAATCACATCGTTTTTTCTTTTTTCTTCTATAATTAATTCATTTCTTTTTTTATCCTTAATGATACCATATGCGATGCTCATCTATCTGTATCCATACTTTTCTATGTTATGAAGTAAGCATAAGTATCGGCTATGGAATAAAGATAGATAATGAATAGTTAATAGAAAGAACAATCTATTTTGAATTGAACAATAAATGTCTTTCACGTCCAACTATAAAAATGAGTGACCCTTTTATTTTGAAATGGCGGTTCCAAAGAAACGTACTTCTCTGTCAAAAAAGCATATTCGTAGAAATATTTGGAAAGGAAGGGGATATCAGGCCGCGGCAAAAGCTTTATCTTTAGCTAAATCTATTTCTACCGGGCATTCAAAAAGTTTTTTTGTGCGACAAACAAGTAATAAAGCCTTGGAATGATCTGAATCTGAATCAGCATGACTCGATGAATTGGATGATTAAATTTATAAGATGAAGAATTCACATTAACTAATGTTTTGAACTCATCAATATGAGATAGAACTAGCTGTTGTGGTATGTAGAATACGAATTATTCTGTATACTAGGTTCTAAAAATGATTTCTTTTTTTGTTTGAAAAAAAAAAAAAGAAAGAAGTAGTTAGACACAAAATACAAGGTTTCACCTTTCATTGATTGGTTTTTATAATTCGCGAGATGGGGGTTGTAACTTTCCCCATCGATTCATTTTTCACAATAACAAAACTCTTCTTTTTTTTTCTTAGGAAGGGATTGGCTTATTGGATTATGTATCTCCAATAGTTATACATCATTAAGATTTTTGGAAAATCTGAAACAAGTATGAACGAGGTTAGAGCCCCCTTTTTTGTTCCAAAGTAAGGCGGGGATAAGATTCATAGTCAAAGTCAATGGATTATTGAAACTAATTGATTAAAATATTCATTTTAAACCTTTGATTTGTAGCTCTCTGAACCACTACATATCTACAAGGACTCCCTCTTGTTTCGAACAGATAAAAAAAAAAAAAACAAAATAATAAAACTGCCAGGATCCCTTTTAGATCGATATTTATGGACTAAAGAATGAGTCAATCTTACGTAATCTAACCCCAATAGATCCTATCCCATGTTTGAGCTGGAGGATCGATCAATCGATATATCTAGATCTAATATCTAAATTATTTTATCTATTAATATTAGATTTCAAATCTATATATAAAAAGATCTTATCAGTTTAAATTTTATTTTCTAAGTTTTCTAAGTTAAAGTACATACAGTAGAATTCCGATAAAGATTGAAACTCTTTTGTTATACGATATGCCCGGTCCAATACCTAATGGGTTTGGTAAATCCTCACACAAATTATGTTATGTATACAATGAAGATCCCAATCATTAATACATCTTTGATACCAAACTATCCAAATTTTTATAGAAATCTTTTGGATGTAGTGATGAAGTTGTGATATATAAAAAATATTGTTTTATTTTGTTCATTGAAAAATGAATCTTTTTCATTTCGGATCTATCAAATCAGATAAATGAGAAATGAATCGTCAAAAAATGAGAAAAAAAAAATTCTTAGTTCTATACCCGGACTCAGGGCATAACCGTCTAGTTCCAACTATTCCAGAAGAACTTATAATACGGAAAAGCCCGCTGTTTAAAATGACCCCCTGCCATGATACTAAGGATTATTGAGCGTTTAAATATTTATTTGAACGGGTCTTTATTCATCGATTCTAACATTTCCTAAAATAGATTGCATTAAATCCCTCAATCTCGACGATTGAACATCATATGGGCTATGATTATTTCGATGAAGCCGCCATGGTGAAATTGGTAGACACGCTGCTCTTAGGAAGCAGTGCTAGAGCATCTCGGTTCGAGTCCGAGTGGCGGCATCCTCTAAAAAAGGCACAATAGATCCTATAATGAATTCAATTCCGGATTTCCATTCCGTAATTGGGGATACCCCCCTAAAAAAAATTATGATATTTGCCACTTTAGAACATATATTAACTCACATCTCTTTTTCTATCATTTCAATTGTTATTACGATTCATTTGATGACCTTATTAGTCCATGAAACCGTAGTACTATTTGATTTGTCAGAAAAAGCCATGATGGCTACCTTTTTCTGTATAACTGGATTATTAGTTACTCGTTGGATTTATTCGAGACATTTGCCGTTAAGCGATTTATATGAATCTTTAATGTTTCTTTCATGGAGTTTCTCCATTATTCATATGTTTCCTAAAAGACGGAACCAGAAAAGTTATTTAAGCGCAATAACCGCGCCAAGTGCTATTTTTACCCAAGGCTTTGCCACTTCGGGTCTTTCAACCGAAATGCATCAATCTGCAATATTAGTACCTGCTCTACAATCCCAGTGGTTAATGATGCACGTAAGTATGATGTTATTGAGTTATGCAGCTCTTTTATGTGGATCGTTATTATCCGTAGCTCTTTTAGTCATTACATTTCGAAAAAACCTAGATATTCCTCGCAAAAGCAATCATTTATTAATTGGGTCATTTTCCTTTGTGAATGAAAAAAGAAGTGTTTTACAAAACACTTCTTTTCTTTCATTTATAAATTATCACAGGTATCAATTAACCCAACAATTAGATCAGTGTAGTTATCGTGTCATTAGTTTAGGGTTTACTTTTTTAACCATAGGTATTCTTTCGGGAGCAGTATGGGCTAATGAGGCATGGGGGTCTTATTGGAATTGGGACCCCAAGGAAACTTGGGCATTTATTACTTGGACCATATTCGCGATTTATTTACATAGTAGAACAAATCAGAGCTTTCAGGGTGTGGATTCGGCAATTGTGGCTTCTATAGGATTTCT